TAGGTCTTATATACCTTCTTTAAATTAAAAATTTAAGGCTTTATTATTAAGCTATAAAAAATTAGAGCATTAAAAGTATAGAACCTATAAATATATTAGGTATAACAAATCATATTATAGATGATCTATTATCTATAGTTGACCTCAACCAAAGGGAATAAACATATTTTAAGTAAAAATATAATCTAATTATAGCTCTTAATAAAGGTAATACTAATAAAAGCGGAGATCTAAATCTCCTTAAAACTGCTCAAACTACTCTAGCTTTTGCAAAAAACAGAACAAAGGGGGGAAGTCCTCTTAATCTTAGCATTCCTCATGCTGCTATTTTTCCTATTAAAAAAGTTATTGATATTAAAAATAATAAAAGAGAAAAATAGTAAGCCCAAAAATACACTCATAATAAATTATAGCTATAAGCTAAAATAAATCATCCTCTATGGGTGATAGATGAAGCCCCTAAAACTCCTTTAATAGAAGCTATTATAATACCTAATTTTCTACCATACAATATTCTTATAAAACCTAACCTTAAAAGAAATAAATGACCTCATCTATCTCTACCAAGAGTTAGCAATAAATTAAGGGGAATAATCTTTATGGGCCCTAGAAGAAATGCAATTTGTCAATAACTGATTATTCTTACTAATGGAAGAACTCAAAAGTGAGTTGGAAAAAGTCCTAACTTCAAAGTCAAACCTAAAGATAATATAAAAAGAAATATATTGGAAGAGTTTAATAATTGAATGACATAAGAACCACCCACCAAAAGAAATACACCACTAACAGATTGAGCCACGAAGTAAATTATTCTCACTTCTGAAAGAATTAATGAATTTGAAAAATAAATTCTAACAATTATACTAAAAGTAAGAATTTCTATTATTAATCAAATTACTCATCAGTTAGACCTGGTAATAGCTATTATAGGACCTAATAGGAATGAACTAAATACAAGTATTTTATAAGTATTCAAATATAAGACAAGAGTTACTTACTATTTTTATCAACATCAATGATATCCGTTCATCCGGCGTTTGTCTAAATATTTATATATTATATTGTTAGGATTAATTTTAGTATAAATATTTGATTAATCGAACTCCCTTCCACTTAGTTGAGTATAGCCCATGACCATTAATTGCTTCTACCATTATATTATCTTTACCTTTAGGATTTATTTCTTATACTCGATATAGATCTTTATACTTATTAATTTCAGCCTTACTAGCTATAGCCCTTGTTAGTGGCCTATGGTGGCGAGATATTGTACGAGAATCTACATATCAAGGACATCATACTAGATATGTCGTCTCAGGATTAAAATTGGGTATAGCTTTATTTATCCTTTCTGAGGTCTGTTTCTTTTTTGCTTTTTTTTGGGCATACTTTCATAGAAGTCTTGCTCCAAATATTGAAGTGGGTTCTGTATGACCTCCCATTGGAATTGTAACTTTACCTACTTTCTCTGTTCCTCTACTAAATACTAGTTTACTCCTTCTTTCAGGTGTATCAATTACCTGAGCCCATCATAGTTTAGAAGCTGGACTCCTAAAAAGTTCTGTATCTGGACTTATATTAACTTGTTTACTAGGAATATACTTTACTTATTTGCAATATACAGAATATAGAGAAGCCTCTTTTTCTATTTCAGATGGAGTATATGGAAGGGTATTTTATGTGGCCACTGGATTTCATGGATTACATGTAATTATCGGGGTGACCTTTTTATTAGTAGGTTTAATTCGACTATTAAAATACCACTTTAGTTCTAAACATCATGTAGGTTTTTTAGCCGCTGCCTGATACTGACACTTCGTAGATGTTGTTTGATTATTCTTATATGTAAGAATTTATTGATGAGGAGCTTACAATAATAGTTTAAATAAAACCATGCTTTTGTAAAGCATTAATATCTTTTGTATTTATTGTTGTATATGTAGTTCTCTACATTAAAATACATTAAAAAGCGGTATTTTAAAAATTAAAAATAGTGGAAAAAAATGTAATAAGACACCTAATAATTCTGAGGATTTTAATTCGATGGTAGGGGTTAAAAGCTTCCCTCTTACTCCGTGAAATAAAGAGGAGTATAAGTATATACTATAAAGAGCCCTAAAAAATATTAATAGCCCTAAGATAAATACACAAACATAACTATATACTGCAAATCTAGGAACAAAACTTAATTCCCCTAAAAGATTTAAGGAAGGCGGCGCCGCTATACATAAAATTAATCTTAAAAATCAAATAAAACCTATAATCGGGTATAGAGTTAGTATGCCCTTATTAATTATTAAGGTCCGGCTCCCTCTTACTTTATATCTTATAGCGGCTATACTAAACATTAATGAAGAAGTAAACCCATGGGCAATTATAGTAATTTTTGCTGCTAAAATCCCTCATAAATTATTTATTAATAATGCTGATAAAACTAATCTTATATGCGCGACAGATGTATAGGCTACGAAGGATTTTATATCTACTTGACTTATACATACCCAGCTAGATAGAAGACCTCCCCATAGACTTCAAATGATGAGCACCCTAATTATCTTTAAATGCTGTAGAATAAATAAAGAATGAACTAACACAATTCCGTAACCCCCTAACTTTAAAAGGAGTGCAGCTAAAATCATTGATCCAGCTAAGGGAGCTTCAACATGAGCTTTAGGAAGTCATAAATGACCTACATAAATAGGTAATTTTACTATTAATGCTAATAATAATGGTAATAGAAGATATCATTTATCAATTGAAATTTGTAATAAGTTTAGTATAAAGTAGTTTATTGTGAAGGAACTATTTATAATATAGAAAATAAATAACAATAAAGGTAAAGAAGCACATACAGTATAAAGAAGTAAGTAAGTTCCCGCTTGAAGACGCTCCGGCTGATAACCTCAAGAAATAATTATATATAAAATTGGAATTAATGATACTTCAAAAAAAATATAAAAATAAAATAAATTATTAGTTCTAAAACATAATAGTATAATCAAAGTTAAAGTAATAATAGTATTACGGTATGAATATATCTTATAGTTAACCCTAAGCAAAAGAGAAAGTAACCTAATAAAAATAGCTAAAACAATAAGCAATAATCTTAAATCAGTAAAAGAAGAATTGTACCATTCCTGATAATATAGAGACTTCATCCTTAAACTACAAGCATAAAGCAATCTGCAGACCAAACCACCAATAAGTGTTTCTCAGTAACGATAACATATACTTAATATAAAGGACCTAATAAGAGATGTCATAAGAAATAAGGAATAATTATCCCAAATTAAAGTTAGCAGCTTCAATTTATATTATTTCTACTATAATGCTTGTTTTTAGATTAGGATAGATTTTGAAAATCAATTAAGGTTATATTAACCCTAGCGTGCAAACCACGCTAAAACTAGTGATAATAAATATTTATATTATAAGATTTAGAATTTCTGCGCTTCTGTTAACAGTCAACTTCCTTACTTCATTTATAGTATATAGCAATACAAACCAAAAATTAAGATCATTTGAATGTGGATTTGATCCCATATCATACCCTCGTAAGCCATTCTCTACCCGTTATTTTATATTAATTCTAATTTTTTTAGTTTTTGATGTAGAAGCTGTATTACTACTACCTATTCTTAGAAAGATAATAATTAGATCCACTCCCCTCTTATACATTAGTTTAGGTACTTTCTTAATAATCTTACTATTTGGATTACTCCTAGAATGATATCAGGGAGCCTTAGAGTGATATTAATAAGTAAAGCAAATAACCTTGCAATAAGTTTCGACCTTATCTTTTTCACTACTAAAAAATTGAATACTTATATAACTTGTATACTGACCTATTTTCTTCCTTAGATGGAAATTTTAGAAAATGAATTTGGGCGGTACCTCCTGTAGTAATTTTAAGATTTACATTTCCTAAGAGTTTTTTATCGCACCCAATTGGGGCTGCTAAAAAAAATTTAGCTTCTCTCTGATTAGGAACTTCAAAGCTAAATTTAAGCCAAGCTATCTTAACACAAGTAATATTCATATTAATTTTAATAAATTTAAGGGGATTATTACCTTATGTTTATGGGGTAACTACTAATATTTGGTTAAATAGCTCTTTGGCTCTATTAATTTGAGGGGGAACCTTAAGTTCTGGGGTATTTTTTAATCCAATTTCAGCTATTGCTCATCTTGTACCATCAGGTTCTCCATTAATTTTAATTCCATTTTTAGTTCTAATTGAGACTATTAGTATTTTAATTCGTCCTTTAACCTTAACTGTACGACTGGTAGCTAATATTAGTGCTGGACATATTGTGATAACCTTAATTTCAAATATCTTAAGTCCTCTATCCTTAAATTTAACCTTTTTTAGAATTTATTTTTTATCTTTAGGATATATGCTCTTCGAAATATTTGTTAGAGTCATTCAGGCCTATATTTTTACCTTATTAGTAAGCTTATATATAAAAGAGCATCCTTACTGTTTGAAGCTATAAAGCATTTAAATGTTAATTAAAAGATAACTTAAATATAAGTTAAACAGAATTGCCTCAACTTAGCCCCTCCCCTACTTTTTTAATTTTTATTCTAGTTGCTAGCCTTTTATTTGTGAGGTGTATTTCTATAAGCTTCGGCCCTAAAATAAGTAGTAAGCAATTCTCAAAGATAAAGAATTTTAAGAATCCTTTATATAAATATAGATATGGCAGATACATAATGCTTAAACTTTAAGCGTTTACCATAGATTAAAATTCTTATCTAATTTTCTATTGATAAGCTAAATATTAAGCTAGTGGGCTCATAACCCAAATATGGAAAAACCTCAGTAGATTACTATTTTAAAATGGTAGAGTATAAGTATATAAGATGATGAGATATGGATATATGAATTATTACTTTCCAGCTAATAATATTAAACAATTAATAAAAAATTAAATTTAGCGCCTTATAAAAGGTTGGCTAATTTGAGTGCCAGCAGCCGCGGTTATACTTAAAACCCCCTTATCTTAATAATTAAATGGCTTTTTTAACTAAAAATAGATATATTTAGGTAAAATTACATATTTTTTATTTAAACTTTATGTTAATAGATAAAAATAAAATAAGAGTAAGAAACTAGGATTAGATACCCTATTATCCTTACAAAATTAAATTTAATTGGGAACTAACATTTTATAGAAAATGTAAACCTAAATTTTATGGCGGCAATAAAAATATATAGGGGAACTTACCACATAATAGATAACCACCAAGATAATTACCTTCATAAAAAAGTTTGTATACCGTCGTTTTTATTGTCCCTTAAGGGGTTTATAAAATATACTCATATAATATAACAGATCAAGGTGCATCTAATATGGAGGAGTAGGCGAGTTACAATAATAAAAATTTCCAATTAGTCTTTAAAATAAGCTATGAAGATGGACTTATAAGTATAAATATATTACTGTTAAAATTAGAATGTACCTTTTGTTGTGCACAAATCGCCCGTCATTCTCTTTATTAAAAAGAGACAAGTCGTAACATAGTAGAGGCAGCGGAAGCTGCCTCTGTAATAAAGATTATTATATTAATTCTAGTTAGTGTATTAGCACAAAAAAATTTGAGTTTTTTAGAGGGAATCCCACTAGAAAAGATTATAACTTTTAATAGTATAATCATACATTATTTTTTCATAATAAAGATATTTAATTTTTTTTAAATTTAAAAGCCCAAATAATCATAAATTATTCTTAGCGATCACAACGCTACGGTTTATATAACCTATTTAAACACTTTCCTAAAGGAAAATTTCTTACTTGGAAGGTAATAGTAATATTTATACTAGTAAAAAGACAGAGGGTAAAACCTACTCTAAATAGTAGTAAACCTCCCCCTAAAGTAGCATATTCCTAAAAATTTATTAAAATATATTAATATGGAATAAGCCTATATAATTATCAAATTCATCTTTACAAAATAATATTAGGTAGTAAATATAAAAGAAATTAGTAATTAAGCTCTCATAGAGGTAATCTATCTTCCATGTTAGTCTTCTCATTTATAATTTTCTCACAGTTCCCATAAGAGTAAAAATAACATCTTTGAATACGGGATGTATTCCATAAGAAGATTTACAATCTACCGCTAATTAAGCTACTATATTCAATTCTTCTATTGACATTAAATTTTAAATTTATTATTTAAGGTTTTGAAGACCTCCGGTTTTATTAACCTATAATATCAAAGATTAATAAAATCCTTTATACTAATAGCCTCCAATACAATAGGTATGTAAGAATGGTTAGCTCCGCAGATTTCAGAGCATTGACCATAAAAAATTCCAGGAGTAAAAGGATTAATATTCATAGAATTTAAGCGTCCTGGTACTGCATCCATTTTAATCCCTAGAGAGGGTAAAGTTCAAGCATGAATAACATCAGAAGAAGTTGTAATTACTATAGTATCAAAAGCAAAAGGGATCGAGGGTCGATTATCCACTTCTAAAAGTCGGAATTGGCCCCCTATAAGGGATCTCTCAGGAAGTATATAAGAATCCATTCTTATATTATCTTTAGAAGGTAATTCATAAGATCAGTATCACTGGTGTCCGATGGCTTTTAACGTATTTCTGCTGTGAGGATGTTCATCTATAAGATATAACAACCGCAAGCTTGGTAAAGCTAATCATACTAATAAAATTGCAGGTACAATTGTCCAAATGATTTCTAAGGTTTGAGCTTCATGAACTAACCGACCATGAAATTTATTTTTTAATAATCTAGAACCTAGTAATACTACAAATGTAAAAATTCCCACTAATAAAATCATCGCATGATCATGAAATAGGACTATTTGACATATAATATAACTGCCGGGGTCCAATAATCTAATTTGGGATCAAACTCTCACTATTATAACACGGAAGATATGATAGGGGCAGCTTCAAAGCCATGCTTTAATTTAAGCTATTATAATAGAACTCATTAAGATATTTCTGATTTTGCAAATCAATATTTTTAATTTAAATTATAATGAGAATAATCTAATACTAATAATAGTATTATAACTTTGACAAAGTTACGTTTTATTTAAACTAATTAGATAAGCAATTCTAATAAAACCTCCAAAATAGATTAAGGTAAATAAAATGGATAGTTCCTGATAGGGCTGCTCAATAACACAAGCTCCCAATCAAGTTAATATAATAAAGCTAGCTGTTAAAACTCAGAAACCCAATTGACGGAAAAATAATATTCTTATAGGTCTTATTCACTTCTTACTTAAAAAAGGTAAAAGATATAAAATGATAATAGATATAGCTAAGGCAACCACTCCCCCCAGCTTAGATGGAATTGTTCGTAAGATAGCATATGCAAATAAAAAGTATCACTCAGGTTGAATATGTGTGGGGGTAATTATAGGATTAGCTTTAATATAATTTTCAGGGTCCACTAATAAATTAGGGTAAAATCTACATATAAATCCTAGAACTATTAACACGATTAGAAAACCTACTACATCTTTTCAAGTATAATATGGATGGAATGTAATTTTATTAATATGATTAATATCTCCCAATGGAGAAGTAGAACCTTTTTCATGTAATATTAAAAGGTGTAAAAGTACTAATATAAGTAATACAAATGGAAGCAGAAAATGAAGTGTAAAAAAGCGATTTAATGTAGGCTGTCCTACAGAAAATCCTCCTCATACTCACTCTACTAAACTTCCTCCTCAGTAAGGAATAGCGGATAATAAATTAGTAATAACTGTTGCCCCCCAAAAGGATATTTGACCTCAAGGTAAGACATAACCTAAAAAAGCTGTAGCTATACTAATTAAGAAAATTGTAACTCCTAATAATCATGTCCGTAATTGAATGTTATATCTTTGATAATAAATACCCCGTCCAATATGAATATATATAAATAAAAAAAATAAAGAAGCCCCATTTGCATGGACCCTTCGCGTTAATCACCCTCTAGGAACATCCCGTATGATGTGAATGATTGAATTGAAGGTATTTTCTAGATCTGCCGTATAATGTATAGAAAGTAAGAGGCCCGTAAGGATTTGAATTATAAGAAGGATACCTAAAATAGAACCTCCATTCCATCAAATCCTAAATCTTCCTGGGGATGGAAGGGCTAATATGTGCTCAATTTCTCGAATTTTTTGCAATATATAACTATAAATTTAAAATAGTCAGAACCTCTCATTCGGATTATAGTAACCATTAAAGAAAGCCCTAATGCAGCTTCACAAGCTGCAACTGCTAAAAATATTAAAGTATAGTAAAGATTAATAACCTCTATAGATTGGGTAATAGTAAATATTATGATTAATAATCTAGTAAGAACTAAGAGTTCTAATAATATTAAAAGGGTTAATGTTTTCAAATCCCTTCAAAAAATAATTAATACAATAGATAGAAGGTATGATGATAAGAGGTATTCGAAGGTTAGATATTGCAATTATAAAACTATTACTAGTAATAAACAAGATAAAGATAAGGGCAAAAAGGACTTTCAACAATAGTATATTAATAGGTCATAACGTGAACGGGGGTATACCCCCCGAACTAATAAAGTAAAAATAATTAATATAGATGTTAATCTTACTAATATAAGGTTACTAATCGAAATTCCTCAAGCTACAATAGTAATAAAGCACATAAAAAGAATTACAGTGTATTCCCCAAGAAAAAGGAGGGCAAATAATCCTCCCGCATATTCTACATTAAACCCTGATACTAATTCAGATTCACCTTCGGCAAAATCTAAGGGTGCACGATTAGTTTCAGCTAAAAGAGTTACAAATCAAATAAAAATTAAAGGTGCTATTAAAATAGCTACAGCATAACCTTTAAATATATATTCCCACCTAAATGTAGTATGAAGAAATGCCGGAAAAAATATAATTAATAATAGGCTAATTTCATATGAAATAGTTTGAGCTGAGGCACGTAGGGCCCCTAAAAATGCATATATGGAATTAGAAGCTCAACCTGAGATTAAAATTACATAAACATTAAGAGAGGTAAGACAAAGAAATAGTAAAAATGAAAATAAAATATAATAAGAATTATTATAGCTACTTATTATACCTCAAAATAATAAAGCTAAACTGAAGCCTAGTAGGGGAACTAAAGTAAACAAAAATTTATTAGAGTTCTGAGGCTTTACTGCTTCCTTAATAAATAGTTTTAATGCATCTGCTAAGGGTTGAATCAAACCTATATAACCTACTTTATTAGGTCCCTTGCGAATCTGTAAGTAACTTAGAACTTTACGTTCTAGTAGAGTAGTAAAAGCAACCCTAATTAAAACACATAATATACATCCTAATCTAGAGATTAAAATATTAAGTGACATAAAAAGATAACACTAATCCTCACCATAATAATTCTCAATGAAGGGCCTTTCCTCTTTGTAGGTCAATATGTAAAATTATTAAATATGATACTTCTAGCCTTAAATTTATATAGTAGTGGTAGGGGCCTCAATCATTTAATTTCTAGTTGATTTAAACAATACTGTAATTGATTAAATAATGAGGTTAGGCCATAATTAAATGGATTAATAAATCATATCGTTCTAAAAAATATTCTTCTTTTAGGAAAACCTGAACATATCCCTAAAAAAATACCTAAAATAAAGGTTATATTAATTATCCATATGGGTACTAAAGGAATAAAGTTAATTAAAAGTAACCTAAGATCATAATATAGGAAAACTTTTCCTCCAATTAAACTTATAATTCCTAGAAGAAATAAAGGAAAATAATTTAAAAGTGATAAATTTAAAGAAATAATTTTTATATTAGCATATCCTCAATTTAATGATATTATAAATCGAACTATATAAGCCGCCGTCAAAATACTTCCCAAGTAAATTCCCAAAAGAGATAAAAAATTAACTGATGAGCTAAATATAGCTTCTAAAATAATATGTTTGGAGTAGTAAGCATTAACAAATGGGATTCTTATTAAACAAAATGACCTCAAATTAAAGAAAATCGATAGAAGGGGGGTATTAAGTAATAATCCTCCTATAAGACGCATATCCTGATTACCATAGGCTATTATAAGAATATAGCCTACACATAAAAAAAGTAAAGCTTTAAATAAGGCGTGTATATATAAATGAAATAAGGTTAAATATGGAATATCTAAACTTAAACTATATACCATCAATCCTAATTGTCTTAAAGTAGATAGTGCTACCACTTTTTTAACATCATTTTCATATATAGCACATGAACCTCCTAATAAACAAGTTATACTTCCTACAAAGGATAGTAAAGTAAGTATTTCCCTATTTAAATTACTATGCAGAGATAAACGAATCAATAAGTAAACCCCGGCTGTAACCAAAGTGGAAGAATGAACTAAGGCTCTTACTGGGGTAGGAGCTGCTATAGCCTCCGGAAGTCATGCTCTAAATGGATATTGGGCCCTCTTAGTTAAACTTGCTATTAATCATAGAAATACTAATCAAATGCAAACCTCCCTGTAACTATATAAATTATATTGACCTAGGTATGTTAAAAAGCATATTCTTCTTATAATAAATACATCCCCTAAACGATTAGTTAATATTGTAATAAATCCTGCTCTTAATCTTCTACTTCTAGGGTAGTAAATAATTAAGGCAAAAGAGGTAATACCTAATCCATCTCACCCTATAAGTAAACTAAATAATGACCCTGAAAAAATTAAAAGGTTTATCGATAATACAAATATTCTCAAGATTCAAATAAAACGACTAAAATATAAATCTTGACTTATATAAGATCTAGCAAACATATATACACATATTGCAATAAGTAAAACTATGAAAGAAAATCTTAAACTAATAAGATCTAAAATAATCCTAAAATTAAATAAGGTGGAAGATAGCTCCATTAAATTGAAGTCAATAATTAGAACTTGAGGATTTAATACAAATTGAAGAAGGAGTAAAAACCTTAATACTAATAGAAAACCTAATAATACTGCAAAACGACTCTTTCTATTATGGTGTAACAATTTGTAGACTTTTACCTCTCGTAGTAACAATAAAGACTACTATTAAAAAAATATAAAATAGAAGAATACCTAAAAATAGAATAAACAAAGGATTAAAAGCTCTTCCCTGTTGAGCTGCTTGTCTAAAATTTATGGCTTCCTCTGAGAACTCTAGCCAAATAACTCTAGATAAAGATATGGATAAAATTAATATTACACTCCAAGATCATATATTTAATGAAGACCTGGATGAAAAGTTTCTAGATGTTAATGTAGTATATATTATTAAAACTAGCAAACCACCGATATAAACTATAAATAAAATTATAGAATATCATGAGTTAAATAATCATCTATAATAAATAGTATAATATAAACTTACAAAGAATAAAATAAGGCCCACCCTAAAAGGAGTTATAGGGCTTCAATAAATTAATACTATGAAAAAAATAAGCAGAGAAGTATATAATATATTGTTCATTATTGTTATTAATTAGAAGTTGATCCTTTAGGATCACTTAATAGTTGCAAGCTATTTCTTCTTACTTAAAGTAAACCTCTAATATATTTGTTCAAAAGTTACGTATACAGTAAATTTTTAACTCCCAAAGTTAATGTTAAAGATTAACTACATTTGAATATTACTACATATAATGTATAAAATGACCCTAAATCATTTGCATGAAAATTCTGCCAAGTAATAAAAGAGATACCTCTTATTAAGTTGGTCCTTTCGTACTAAACTTAAAAAATTAAAAGATAGAAACTGACCTGGCTTACACCGGTCTGAACTCAGATCATGTAGGAAAAAGCTATTCGAACAGAATATTCTAGTTATATGACTTATATAATTAGTCCCTAGTCCAACATCGAGGTCACAATCTTAAATAAAATTATGCTGTTATCCCTTAGGTAGTTATATTCATTTATAATATTTAGTCTCGTAAGTATACTTTTTGCTTTATTATGTTTAACTGATAATCTGTCGCCCCAACAAAAAGAATAAATTATAAAAATGTAATTCCTCAAAACTCTAAGGGTCTTCTCGTCTAATATTTAAAATATAGGAATTTTCACCTATTAAGTAAGTTAATTAAAGTATATATAAGACAGTTATCACCCATTAGGCCATTCATACTCGACCTCAATTAAAAGCCTATTTATTTTGCTACCTTAGCACAGTCAAAGTACTGCGGCCGTTAAAAAGTATTATCACCGGGCAGACTTTACCTAATAGGAAAATTCATTAGGCTATGTTTTTGTTAAACAGTTGAGTGATAAATTTGCCGAATTCCTTACTTATACTAAATATCTACTACTAATCTATACATAAATAACCTATTCTACACATTAGAATTATAGGTAATTAATTAAATGACATAAGAAATCTCAAGTTTTATTTGTTTATAAAATTTTCTATATAAATTATTTATATAGAGTTATAAAATTTATTTTATGTCCTCATATTATCTTAACATAATATGAATGAGAAAATAATCCTATACTATATATATTTTATTAATATTCAGATATCACATGAATTGTAAGTTTTTCGCTCCTATTTATAGATTAATGCTATATTATGCTACATATATAATTAAAATAAATAGATCTTCATATTTCGGAATAGTAACAAAAATTTTATTATGGTAAAGCCATTATGCAAAAGGTAATATAATAAAAAAAATTAATATATATTTATATTTCTAATATTAATTACTACAACATTGTAGACCACATCATTGTAAAAGATGTATACACAAAATACTTTAATTAATTAGGAGAAAGTTGCAGGGACATCTACATTAGTGTGAAAATCTAAGGGTAAGATATAAGCTCACTCTCGGGAATAGGTTGGCTCACTAATAAATGTAACACCTCGTTGAGAAATAAAAGCTTCTCATATTATAAAAATAAATAATATTACCCCGAAAACAGATATTAAAGATCCATAAGAAGAAATTTGATTTCACGTAAAGTAGGAATCTGGGTAATCACTATACCGTCGAGGCATCCCTGCTAGGCCCAAAAAATGTTGAGGAAAAAAAGTTAAATTAACAGATAAAAATATAATAAAAAAATGAGCTTTAACTAATACTTCATGAAGTACTAATCCTCTAATTACTGGAAATCAATAGGTAAACCCCGCAAAAATAGCAAATACGGCCCCTATTGAAAGAACATAGTGAAAATGGGCCACTACATAATAAGTATCATGAAGAACAATATCTAAAGAGCTATTTGAAAGTATAATACCAGTCAACCCCCCTAAGGTAAATAAAAAAATAAATCCAAGAACTCAATATATAGAACCACTAAATTTAGTTTGTATTCCATATAAGGTTATTAATCACCTAAAAACTTTAATACCAGTTGGAACCGCGATAACTATTGTAGCAGCTGTAAAGTAAGCTCGGGTATCTACATCTATACCTACAGTAAATATATGATGAGCTCATACAATAAATCCTAAGACTCCAATAGAAATTATAGCATAAATTATTCCTAAAGTTCCGAAGGCTATTTTATTAGCTCTATTACTTAGAATATGAGAAATAATACCAAAACCTGGTAAAATTAAAATATATACTTCTGGGTGACCAAAAAATCAAAATAAATGTTGATAAAGAATAGGATCACCTCCACCAGCAGGGTCAAAAAATCTAGTATTAAAATTTCGATCAGTTAAAAGTATAGTAATAGCTCCTGCTAAGACTGGTAAAGAGAGTAATAGTAAAAAAACAGTAATTAAAATTGATCAAACAAATAAGCTTATACGCTCTAGAGTTAATACCTTAGGACGTATATTAAAAATAGTGGAAATAAAATTAATTGCCCCTAAAATGGAAGATATACCTGCTAAATGTAGAGAGAAAATTGCTAAATCTACAGAGGCTCCCCTATGAGCTATGGAACTTCTTAGGGGAGGATATACTGTCCAACCAGTTCCAGCTCCTCCTTCTACTATCCTAGAACAAATAAGAAGAAGTAATGAAGGCGGTAGTAACCAAAAACTTATATTATTTATACGAGGAAATCTTATATCTGGAGCTCCAATTAGCAAAGGAACTATTCAATTTCCAAATCCACCAATCATAAGGGGTATAACTATAAAAAAAATTATTACAAAAGCATGTGCAGTAATAATAACATTAAAAAATTGATCATCTGTTAGAATTCCTGTCGTTCCTAGCTCCAGACGAATAAGAAGAGATATCCCCGTTCCAATAAGTCCTCTTCAAATACCAAAAATTAAATATAAGGTCCCAATATCTTTATGATTTGTCGATATAACTCAGCGCAA